AAACCATTCGAGCTAAAATTGATTATTGTTCCTATATAGTTCGGACTATATATGGGGTATTAGGTATCAAAATTTGGATTTTGAGAGACAAGGAAGAGGACTAAGAAAACTTGAATTGTTTTTCCCTTTTATGGATTGATTGAGGAAACTCGTTCATTTTTTTTTCTGGCCAATCAAACGAATTCTTAATTATATAGGGTTGAATAAAAAGTCGATTGACCTTGTGATATAATTGCTATGCTTAGTGTGTGACGCGTTGGTTTTTTTGGGGGGGTTAGGATTCAAAAAAGACCAGCCCGGCAGTATGAAAACCAACTCATCACTTCGTATTATCTGGATCTAAAGAACCGGTCAAGATATGATAAATTGGTCATATCCTTGTAGCAACTCCAATTTTTTTGAATAAACTTGAATTCAAAGTTTAAAGCAAAATACAGAAGAAAGGTGTGGATAAATGGAAGGATGAGAGAAAGAGAGAAAAAGAATATCTATGATATAGAATTCCAATATGTAAGGTCTATGAGTCATCTCATAAAAGACAGTGTAATAAAGCATCAATACTAATTCATTCATCCATAATGTGAAATAGTAAATGAATCATATACTTTAGAAGAAAAAAAGATCAAGAGCTTCGGGCCAATAAAGACTAAGAAGGTTGACTCAAGAATAAATTGGATTATGAGCTCCGTTGTAGAATTCTGACCTAACCATTAAGTACGAGGCGGTGGGAACGATGGAACCTATGAATGCAAAAGATTTTATTGAACAAACAAATCTTACTGATTCATTAGTCGGGATGGCGAAATGAACCGGAAACCAATTCATCTATTCTGAGAAGTCACAAACAAGCGCTACGACTGAAATAGAGATTGCAAGAGTGAATATTCGCCCGCGAAAACTTTTTTTTTTGACTTGGTAAACTTGTATAAAGGACAAAAGAAACTAAAGAATTATTAGAACGTTAGAAAAAACGATTATTTATAACATTTTTTATAAAAAATGTTATAATATCCATTCAAATTAATTGAAATTCCATTTTGAATCCTTTTATTCGTGAGGAGCTGGATGAGAAGAAACTCTCATGTCCAGTTCTGTAGTAGAGATGGAATTCTGAAACAACCATCAACTATAACCCCAAAAGAACTAGATTCCGTAAACAACATAGAGGAAGAATGAAGGGAATATCTTATCGAGGTAATCATATTTGTTTCGGTAAATATGCTCTTCAGGCACTTGAACCCGCTTGGATCACATCTAGACAAATCGAAGCAGGTCGACGAGCAATGACACGAAATGCACGCCGTGGTGGAAAAATATGGGTCCGCATATTTCCAGACAAACCAGTTACAGTAAGACCCGCTGAAACACGTATGGGTTCGGGGAAAGGATCCCCCGAATATTGGGTAGCTGTTGTTAAACCGGGGCGAATATTATATGAAATAGGTGGAGTAACCGAAAATATCGCTAGAAAGGCTATTTTAATAGCAGCATCCAAAATGCCTATACGAACTCAATTTATTATTTCAGGATAAAAATGTGGAAGCGACAGAAATGAGTTTTGGAAATAAAATAAGATCGCAGGTTTCTTTTTTTGGACAAAAAATATCTCTTTTATTTTCTTCATCCTTTGCATTGGAAGAATAGACTCAAAAATTGATATGATTCAACCTCAGACCCATCTAAATGTAGCGGATAACAGCGGGGCTCGAGAATTGATATGTATTCGAATCATAGGAACCAGTAATCGTCGATATGCTCATATTGGTGACGTTATTGTTGCTGTGATCAAAGAAGCAGTGCCAAATATGCTCTTAGAAAAATCAGAAGTAGTCAGGGCTGTAATTGTTCGTACCTGTAAAGAACTTAAACGTGACAGCGGTATGATAATACGATCTGATGACAATGCTGCAGTTGTGATTGATCAAGAGGGAAACCCAAAAGGAACTCGAATTTTTGGTGCAATCCCCCGGGAATTGAGACAATTCAATTTTACTAAAATAGTTTCATTAGCTCCCGAGGTACTATAAAATGAGATCGTGATACCCTTGGGATATTTGACAGAAATAGATTAAGAACTAGATTAATTCGTAGATTGTGTCTTACGTATATACCTTGAAAAATTCATATTCATAAACCAATAAAAAAGAAAAACATGTTGATTATATCCAATTTTGAGGTACCAATAATTCGAGTTCATCATGGGTAGAGACACTATTGCTGAGATAATAACCTCCATACGAAATGCTGATACGGATAGAAAAAGAGTTGTTCGCATAGCATATACTAATAGTACCGAAAATATTGTTAAACTACTTTTCCGAGAAGGTTTTATTGAAAACGTCAGAAAACATCGAGAAAAAAACAACTATTTTTTGATTTTAACCCTGCGACACAGAAGGAATAAGAAAAGGCCCTATAGAAATTTTTTAAATTTAAAACGGATCAGTCGACCCGGTCTACGAATCTATTCTAACTCTCAACGAATTCCTAGAATTTTAGGTGGGATGGGAATTATAATTCTTTCTACTTCTCGAGGTATAATGACAGGCCGAGAGGCTCGACTAGAAGGAATCGGCGGAGAAATTTTGTGTTATATATGGTAATCCTTTTAATATCCAAATGGGATCCGAAACCTCTTCCTATTTATCAAAAAAAGAAAGGAGGTCAGTTGTCTAATATCCTTTCTTCTCCGTCAGTTGATACTTCAAGGGGGCTTCACCTGGAATGAAAGAACAAAAATGGATTCATGAAGGTTTAATTACTGAATCGCTTCCCAACGGCATGTTCCGGGTTCGGTTAGATAATGAAGATCTGATTCTAGGTTATGTTTCAGGAAAGATCCGACGTAGTTTTATACGGATACTCCCAGGAGATAAAGTCAAAATTGAAGTAAGTCGTTATGATTCAACCAGAGGACGTATAATTTATCGACTCCGAAACAAGGATTCGAAAGATTAGGTGGTTTTTATTCACTACGATTCGAGATGAAAAATTTAAAGAAACTTATTTTCTACCAAGAAGTAGATTCAGAATTAAGATAAGGAATGACAAATATGAAAATAAGAGCTTCCATTCGTAAAATTTGTGAAAAATGTCGACTAATCCGTAGGCGGGGGCGTATTAGAGTAATTTGTTCCAACCCGAGACATAAACAAAGACAAGGATAACATAATCAGACTTGCTAAAGGGCTCAATGTACAAATAAATCATTTTTTTTGGCATGAAATGGATATATCCATATATTTTTGACTCATATTTATTAGGAGATGATACAATATGGCAAAAGCTATACCGAGAACGAGTTCACGTAGGAATGTACGTATTGGTTCACGTAAGAGTGCACGTAGAATCCCAAAGGGAGTTATTCATGTTCAAGCAAGTTTCAATAATACCATTGTCACGGTTACGGATGTACGGGGTCGAGTGGTTTCCTGGTCCTCGGCCGGTACTTGTGGATTCAAGGGTACCAGAAGAGGGACACCCTTTGCCGCCCAAACTGCAGCAGCAAATGCTATTCGTACAGTAGTGGATCAAGGTATGCAACGAGCAGAAGTCATGATAAAGGGTCCCGGTCTCGGAAGAGACGCAGCATTACGAGCTATTCGTCGAAGTGGTATACTATTCACTTTTGTACGGGATGTAACCCCTATGCCACATAATGGCTGTAGACCTCCGAAAAAAAGACATGTGTAGAAATGAACAGTGAAAAAAAATTCAAGAGAAATCAATAATTCAATCAAATACAAATAAAAATATGGTTCGAAAGAAAGTAACAGTATCTACTCAAACACTACAGTGGAAGTGTGTTGAATCAAGAACAGACAGTAAACGTCTTTATTATGGGCGCTTTATTCTGTCTCCACTTATGAAAGGCCAAGGTGATACAATAGGCATTGCGATGCGAAGAGCTTTACTTGGAGAAATAGAAGGAACATGTATCACACGTGTAAAATCTGAGAACGTCCCTCATGAATATTCTACTATAATGGGTATTCAAGAATCGGTCCATGAAATTTTAATAAATTTGAAAGAAATTGTATTGAGAAGTAATCTATATGGAACTTGTAACGCGTCTATTTGTATCAGAAGTCCCGGATATGTAACTGCTCAAGATATCATCTTACCACCTTATGTAGAAATTGTTGACAATACACAACATATAGCTAGCTTGACGGAACCAATGAATTTGCGTATTGAATTAGAAATCGAGAGAAATCGCGGCTATCTTATAAAAATGCCACATAACTTGCAAGATGGAAGTTATCCTATAGATGCTGTATTTATGCCTATTCGAAATGTGAATCATAGTATTCATTCGTATGGGAATAGGAATCAAAAACAAGAGATACTCTTTCTCGAAATATGGACAAATGGGAGTTTAACTCCGAAAGAAGCACTTCATGAAGCTTCCCGGAATTTGATTGATTTATTTATTCCCTTTTTACAAAAGGAAGAAGAAAACTTACCTTTAGAAGACAATCAACACACGGTTTCTTTATCCCCTTTTACCTTTCACGATAAATTGGATAAACTCAGAAAAAACAAAAAAAAAATAGCATTGAAATCGATTTTTATTGATCAATTTGAATTCTCTCCCAGGGTTTATAATTGCCTCAAAAGGTCCAATATATATAGATTATCGGACCTTTTGAATAAGAGTCAAGAAGATCTTATGAAAATTGAACATTTTCGCCTAGAAGATGTAAAACAGGTATTGGGCATTCTAGAAAATTGGGCATTCTAGAAAAACATTTCGAAATTGATTTACCAAAAAAGAAGTTTTTAATATATTGGATTTTTTTTCTTTTAAATTAAGATTCAAATAGGGTTTGAATCTGTAGCACAATTCATATATTCGAAAGCAAAATTTAGAATTTTATTGAATAGATAGATGTATCTAGGGAGAATTCGCTTTGAAGCGACTATTCCCTAGATACACACGTCGTGTTATTTCACAATTGAATCAAATTAAAAAAGACCTAAGGTTAGGGATTTCTCAA